TGGAATCCATTCATCTTTCTATTTTCTGTAATGTAAATAATTACCAATGATAGACCTATGTAATGTAGATTGGTACGATTGTTGGTAGTATCATAGTTAGGATTCCCAGAGAAGACCATACTGGTCTTTTTGACTGTTCTGTGAAATGGAATACCCATCCGTTTTATGAGAGCCTATAACAATAAACAAAATTGGATTCGTTTATTGTACGATACAAAACGAACTTAACCTTCCCCGAGTTCCTTCGCTAGAATAGGAAAACAACCACCCCCCGTTCGAGTTCCTATTTTATATAAGCTCGGGTTATAATTGAAAAGAATCTATCTCATTCAAATGGCACACTGAATTTTTGCTAATTTGTGATCGATGTGTTTCAATCTAAGGAAAGTATTATATATTCCGAAAAGAGACATCCAAAGGGGATCCACCCTTGCCCTTTTTTCTTAGTGAATGCACCATTTTTCTTCTTATTTGAAAAGGGGTCTTATCGACCCAAGAGCAACCCCCCAAAAAAATAGTGAATTTCTCGAAATCTTCGATATTTTAGACCGGGACCCATCTTTATCCCACCTCTTTGTCTGTCAAGAAAAGAAGATCCTAAAACCCTTAGTTTCGAATTTAACTCCTTCTTTTTTTCCATTTGATTTCTACTGTTTGTGGCTAATGGAAGACGGGTCGATGATACCTTATCCGATGATTGTATAAGGTGGACCATAGAAAAAAATGAAAAAATCAACGTGATTCTTGATTGGGTCAGGAATCCAAAATTAGATTTGTTATGGATAAAGGATCTTCTTATGTTATATTATACTATGAAATTCTCGACGATGAATCCATTTGGGAGATTATCTATATTGGTATTCATGATATGGATCTAATTCAATTTGAATATCAAATATCATGGGGATGCAATTCATCTCATTGAATTGCCAGGAGACGATTTCTCATCTCTATGGGATTAGATCCCGAGTTATTGTGAAGTAAAAAAAAAAAACGATGAGATTATGGAAGTAAATATTCTCGCATTTATTGCTACTGCACTGTTCATTCTAGTTCCTACTGCCTTTTTACTTATCATATATGTAAAAACAGTCAGTCAAAATGATTAATTTGAATGAAGCTTAACTTCGTAGTTCTTATCCATGATTGAAGAAATGAAAGGGATTCCAATTTCACAGATTAGTATTAAATGAAAAACGGGGGCTAGAGTTAGCAGTATAGACGATCCGATAGTATAGTGTGGTGTGGTAAAAAGAGCTCTATGAACCTTTCTACCACACTATCGATTAGTCTCGAAAGTTGTACTTTCTAAAGATCTAGAATAAAAACATGGGAATTCTGGAAATCGGTTTTTTCTTTTTTACAAAGAATATCGAAATCTTTTTTGCTACTACTTTTGCCACTACTCTCGATTTTATATAGACTATTTCTATCCCCCAATAGCTTATCCCGAAATAGCTTATTTCGAGCCGATTACCTATTGGGTCGGGATAAGCTAAACAAAGGCTAAAGCTCTTTTCAAAGCTAGTCAATGGTGCCCCTCCATGGCCTCGCCTATATAAGCCGCAGCTAAAGTTGCAAAAATAAGAGCTTGAATACCACTTGTAAATAATCCAAGGAACATGACAGGTATAGGAATCACTGAAGGTACTAAAGAAACAAGAACAAGAACTACTAATTCATCAGCCAATATATTCCCGAAAAGTCGAAAACTAAGTGATAGGGGTTTTGTGAAATCTTCTAGGATATTAATGGGTAAGAGGATTGGTGTCGGTTGAATGTATTTACCGAAATAACCCAAGCCTTTTTTTGTAAGACCCGCATAGAAATAGGCCACAGACGTGGGTAAAGCTAAAGCAACAGTAGTATTTATATCATTCGTAGGTGCGGCTAACTCCCCCTGGGGTAGCTCTAGGATTTTCCGAGGTAAAAGAGCCCCCGACCAGTTAGAAACAAAAATAAATAGGAACATAGTTCCAATAAAAGGAACCCAAGGATCATATTCTTCTCCAATCTGAGTTTTGCTCAAGTCTCGAATAAATTCAAGGACATATTCGAAGAAATTTTGACCGTCGGGGGGAATGGTTTGTGGATTTTGAACAGCTATAGTGGTTGAACCTACTAAGATAGCAATTACGACCCAAGAAGTAATAAGCACTTGGGCATGGACTTGGAAACTACCTATTTGCCAATAGAAATGTTGGCCTACTTCCACACCGGCTAGATCGTATAACCCTTTTAGGGTGTTGCTGGAACATGGTAGAACATTCATATTGCCCTCTGAGAGAAGTAGAACTTAACTAAAAAGGAATTATTTTGATTCCAATATCTCTTTCTCGACTCGCCTACTTGACTCGTATATTTCAGATACCAAGGAATCCTCGAAAATCCCCAGTGATTTTTCTCTCGTTTTGTTTTTTTTTTAGATTCAGGAAAAGGAACCAATTCCATAAATCCATAAATTTCCCGAACTCATTGCCTTATCTTATTATTAATCAAGGATTTGTTATAGAGCTAGAACGCCCCTCACAAATTGCCGAGACTAATTTGTTAAGAATGAATCGAATTGAACCTATAGAGTCATCATTGCTTGGAATTGGAAGATCCGCAAGATCCGGGTCACAATTTGTGTCGATTAAACAAATCGTTGGAATTCCTAAAGTTACACATTCGCGAAGAGCCTTATAGCCGTCTTGCTGATCAACGACGATTACAATATCAGGCAACCTCGTCATATATTTGATCCCACCCAGATAGGTTTCCAAGTGATATAATTGTCTCTTCAAGATGGCTGCATCTCTTTTCGGAAGACGGTTGAGTCTTCCCGTCTTTTGGTCCGCTCTCAAATTGCTAAACGTCTCAAGTCTCCTTTCTGTAGTGGACCAATTCGTTGACATCCCCCCGAGCCATTTTTTATTAACATAATGACACCGAGCCCTTATTGCAGCCGATGCGACTGAATTAACTGCTATTTTTTTGGTCCCAACTATTAAGAATTCTTGTCCCGTACTCGCTGCATCAAAAACTAAATCACAAGCTTCTGATAAAAAACGAGCAGTTCTAGTAAGATTTGTAATATGCATCCCTTTACGCTTTGCAGAGATGTAAGGTGCCATGCTAGGATTCCATTTCTTAGTCTTATGCCCAAAATGAACTCCTGCCTCCATCATCTCTTCCAAATTGATGTTCCAATATCTGCTTGTCATACTTCCTCTTTTTTTATTTTTTAGAGACGAGGTGCCCTAAATAAAGAATTGTTCCGACGGAACCTTCTAACGGAAATTGACCGTTGATACACGGGCCAAACCATTAATTCCTTTCTATTCGTTATTATCTTTATTACCCAATCGAATAACCGGACTAGATAGTGAAAGTGAAGTTAAAGGGATGAATTTGCTCTTAGAAATCATGAAATCCCGCAAATTAGGATGGATCATGGACTTTCTTTGGGATGCAAGAATCCAATAATTCTCTGTGTTGTAATAAAATATCCCTTATTTCCCCCCCGAATAGATTCTTCTTTTTCATTTCCACCTCGAGAAGGTTGCGGTGTCCCCTTGGATGGTACGCTAATCCTTCGTCGTTGACTGTGGATCCGGCACCAACAGGTATCATACCCCCCAGAACAACGTTCTCTTTCAGGCCTTTCAACCAATCGATACGACCCCGTAGAGCGGCTTTTGCTAAAACCCGAGCAGTCTCTTGAAAACTTGCTTCGGATATGAAACTTTGAGTATTCAGAGACGCCCTCGTTATTCCCAATAGGACAACTCGATAACAGATCGCTTCTTCCAAAGCACGCGCTGTTCGTTCCGCCCGCAACAATCCTATAAGTTCTCCAGGCGAAAAAACATTAGACATTCCATCTTCTGAAACTAATACTTTTGATGTTATTTGACGCACAATAAGCTCTATATGCCTATTGTGAATTTGTACCCCCTGAGATCGATAAACCGTTTGAATTTTATTAACCAAAGCGATCCGGCTTTGTGCTATAGTTAACTCAGCGCCAATCAAGAATCCCCAAGGAATTCCAAGAATTCTTGTTATACATTCGTTCCAACCTTGCACCCTCTCTTCTAGTTTCATTGAAATTGAATCGATCGAACGCGCTTCGAACATTTGTTCCACTTTTGGAAGACCTTGCGTTATATCACTCGATCTCGATTTTTCATAGATAAATGTAACGACTGTATCTCCTTCGTCAAGGATTGCCCCATAATGTCCATGAACGGTGGCTCCTGGAGTAGCCAAATAAGGCTTAGCGGATCTTATTACTAAAGAGTCAACCTGAACAATTATAACCTGTCCAGATTTGAGGCGCGGTCCAGATTTGGATATACATACATTTTCACAAATCAACTGCCCAAGGCGAATGATTATCGATGTCTCTTCACAATAGGCGGGCTGGAGCGAATACCAATTCAAATTGAATGGATTCAAAATCATGTTACTGCATAGGTTGGGAGTCGAGATTTTCCCACTTTCATCCATTAAATAATAGTTAAGTACTTGGAAAGTCGGCTTGAAATTCTCAAGGAGCAAATATTTATTTACCAAGATCTTATTATGAGTTATTAAGTGGTAAGATGGAGAAAACTGCGAAATTTTCGGCACAATCCCTAAAGGACCCGACGAATTCCTAAGTGGAATTCGGAGATCCCTTTGCCTTTTCATTGATTCTTTTCTCACATTGTTGTTAGATTTCAAACCGTTGAATGGACCCATTCGAGAACAATTAGATGATGACAAAATGATCAAAGACTGGCATTCCTTATTTCGACTCACCAACGAACGACTAGTTCCTTGATGTTGGGTAAGTGATTGTTGAATGCTTCCCTTGGAAGAAAAAGGTTTGAGATTCATACAAGGTACTCCATTCCCGGGTCCCGCCCCTGCCGGATCATTCCTTTTTCTGTTATACGTGGGCTTCGCTAAGTCCATTCTTAGGAAATCTCGAATCAGATCATTGACTCTTACTTCAACAAAGGAAGCATGAACCTCCTCTCTAGACGAACCTTTTTTGTCTTGATCCCAATTCAAAACTAAACAAGTTCGAGTTCGAAGTGATCGAATCCTTTTATCATTATCAATTCCTCGAATCCTTTTCAACATTCTTCGAGCTTTTTTTTTATTACCAGAACGGATAGCCTTGGCAACTCTTCCAATTAATGCCAACTTAGAAAGTGCTGGAATTGGACGGATATACTCGACAACTCTAAGTTGCAAACTCTCCTTTTCCTGCAAGAGATCGGAGGGGAAAAGCGTTGCTAAATCAATCTCTTCTTTTGAGCCTGCGGGTCGAACCAAAACAAAAGACTTTTTCTTGATCGGGGTGATCCGCTGGACATAGATCCCATTTTTCCATTTTTTTTTATCCTTTTTTTTTTCCGTGACTGGTAAGATGCCACTATTCCAGGATATCTTATCTGTCTCTCCAGGAAAATGGATTTCTCCAGAAAAGATTGTCAGTTCAATCTCCCCCTTTTTTTTCTCTACTCGGACCAATCCTCCTACCAGGCTTCTTATATTGAAAGTAATTTGGGTATCTATTCCAACAATACTATTGTTCCGCACCATTAGGGAGGAGGATTCGGGTAATATATGTACTTCCTTGGGAATGAAAACTCCTTTCTCTTCGTATTTTTGCCTACATTTTTTGGCTCTTCGAGACTCAATCAAATCTTCTTTTTTTAGGATGGAAGGCGTCTCTCTAATCCCATTTTGAGTACTTTCAGAACTTTTTCTTCTGTATTTGGGATCATCGAAATACGCAAGAATACTCTTTCTAAAGAAAATGCCATTTATGGGTATTTCCATCGAAATACCTGAACGAGGTATTAGTTCTCCCTCTCGGGCGTGATTAGATTGGAATGGAATGATGAATCTATTTCTTCTCCTCTTTGCCAATAAATCAGAATTTTCGTGAAGAATGGTAGGGAAATTGCAATGATCATTGCCTAGGATTTGCTCAGGTCTTGAATAATCACGAACCCTTCGGACCTTTTTAGCAGAGGGCCCTCCACTAACCAAATTATCTCGCACTTGATCATTAGTCACTGAGAAGCTAGACGTATATCTTCGTTCAGCAGAAAGAGAACGAACATTCATTTGATCTTGATTCTTGTGGAGTGAAAAAGGGGATCTGCCCAAACCCCCGGATAATATCCATAAATGACTTGTTTTTGGTAAGAGATGAATATTCCCATAGGTGGATTCCGGTGCATGATAGACATCCTTACTCCAGTGCATTTCTCCCGCTAAGTCAGAATAAATATGTTTTCGAACCTTATCTTTCAAATTCAAGGTGGATGTTCCCGCGCGAATTTCAGCAATCACTTGTTCTGATTCTACATATTGATCATTTTGAACTAACAGAAAACTATTTGATGGAATATTCACATTATGCGTAATATCCTGACTCTCAATAGTGACAGCCAAGTCTAGATAACATAGAAAAGCAGGATGTCCATGACGTGTACGTGTGGGATGAACGAACTCCTCGTTGAATTGAATTTTTCCATTCGAGGGGGCTCGTATCTGTTCGGCAGTACCACCTGTGAACACTCCACCGGTATGAAAAGTTCTTAATGTTAGTTGAGTCCCCGGTTCCCCAATAGATTGACCCGCAATAATACCTACAGCTTCTCCCAAGTCGACCAGGTCATCATCAGTGGTACTTCGACCATAGCATAATCGGCAGATCCAAGATGTACTCCTGCAAGTGAAGGGGGTTCGAATCGATATTGGTTGTGCTCGATAGGTTATGAGTTGTTTGAGAAGTCCCATCCCAATATCTTGATTTCGAATGGCGATGCATCGCGAACCAATATAGATATTGTCCGCTAATACACGACCCATTAATGTTTGGGTCAAAATTCTTTCGGTCATCATCCCCTCCCCAGGATTCACAGAAATACCCCGGATGGTGCCACAATCTGTTCTACGTACAATAATGTGTTGAACTACTTCAACAAGTCTGCGCGTGAGGTATCCAGCATCTGCGGTTCGTATAGCAGTATCCACAACCCCCTTGCGGGCTCCGTAGCAGGAAATTATATATTCCGTTAAAGTGAGTCCTTCGCGGAAATTGCTTTGAATGGGTAAATCAATCATTTGTCCTTGGGGATCTGACATTAATCCTCTCATACCTACTAATTGGTGTACCTGAGATACATTTCCTCTAGCTCCCGAAAAGGACATTATATGGACCGGATTCAAAGGATCAGTCATCCGAAAATTCGGAGTCATTTCTTGTCGCAAATACTCACTGGTAGCATGCCATATCTCAATGGATTGACGTAATTTTTCTACTGCGTGTACATTCCCATAATGATGGTGTTTTTCCAAAATAAAACTTTGTTGTTCAGCGTCTTGGACTAGCCATCCTTTCGAAGGTAGTGTTAAAAGATCATCAATTCCTAATGAAATGGATGTAGCAGTGGCGTGCTGGAAACCCAGAGCCTTTACTTGATCCAGGATGTGTGCTGTGTATCCCATTCCAAAGTGATCTATGAATCTGCTAATAAGTCGTTTTATGGCAGTTCCATCTATCGCTTTATTGTAAAAAACCATATCGTCGGCGCTTTGTACCATAAGTACCTCCATATTCCGCTGAGTCGGATTCGATTAACAATAAGTTTGAGTCAGTGATTTGAAGACTTCCTTTCCTCGATCTTGAGTCGCGTAGAAATTTGGGAATTCGAATCCTAGTTGACTCCTAAAGACCCGAATTCCCCCGGGTATCATAGAATTACTTAGCTTAGGTACCCTCTGAGTCGGCCCGGCTAAATCCGTCTATGGCTTCTTCGATTTCTCGATAAAAAGAAATATGTCCAACAGTAGTTCGAATATAGAGACAAGGGGTTTCTTTTTTTACACTTCTTACTATTAGATAGTGACCAAAAATCTCATGATAGGTACCTAAAGATTCATATTGAACTTCGATGGGAACTTCTCTAGATGCAATAATGCGTTGATCGAGTCGCCACCGGAGCCACAAAGGACTCTCTAATTTGATTCGTTTCTGCCGATAAGCCCCAAGTGCATCATAGGAATTACAAAAATAGGGCTCTTTCCCTTTTGTATACTTATAGTTATTCTCGTCCACTTTCTCGTTTTGATAGTTTATGTGATTCCATGGATTATACCTATTTGCACAAATACCTCGACGATTCCCGATCGTTAATACATAGAGTCCCATAAGCATATCTTGAGTTGGTACGCAAATGGGATCTCCCATAGCTGGAGACAAGAGATTCCTATGAGAAAACATAAGTAACTTCGCCTCCGCTTGAGCCTCCCATGATAAAGGTACATGAACAGCCATTTGATCCCCATCAAAGTCTGCATTGAATCCCTTACGAACTAATGGATGTAAACAAATAGCACGCCCTTCAACTAAAATAGGTTGGAATGCCTGGATGCCTAATCTATGCAGAGTGGGTGCTCTATTCAGTAATACTACACGCTTTCGCATAATTTCTTGAAGTATTTCCCATACAATTGGTTTTTTTTCCCGAATTTGCTTTTTCGCAACTCCTATGTTGGAAGCAATGCGGCGTCTGAGTAGATCACGAATTACAAATGGCTGGAAAAGCTCTATTGCTAGTTCGCGAGGCAATCCACATCTATGTAATGAAAGAGAAGGGCCCACCACAATGACAGAACGGCCCGAATAATCGACCCGTTTCCCAAGCAAAGTCTCTCGAAATCTTCCCTCTTTACCTTCAATTACATCCGAAAACGACTTGTAAACCCTATTATGACGGTCCTTCCTTGGTTGTCCGCGGAGCCCATTATCAAGAAGTGTATCTACGGCTTCCTGCACTAATTTTTCCTGAGACATTAGTGAGTCCCCTGGCGAAGATTCTTTTAATAGCTTGATAAGACGGTTGTTCTGAAAGATAACTCTTCTATAGAGGTCATTAATATCCGAACTCATGAGTTTACCCCCATCTAGCTGAATGATTGGTCTCAATTCGGGAGGGAGCACTGGTAATAGGCACAAAACCATCCGTTCTGGTTCTACATTTGTTTGAAGAAAATGCTTAGCTAATTGCATGCGTCTAACCAAAAAATCTTTTCTTCTTCCAATTTTTCTATCTTCCCATTCATCACCGGTGGTCTCTTCTTTTCCTAGGTTTTTCCATTCTACCAATGAATAATCTATAATAAGTCGCAAATCCAGATCGGCTAATTGTTCTCTGATAGCACTGGCTCCAGTAGAGATTTCTCGATTTCGAAATGTATTGAAGCCTTGAGTAGTAAAAAAACGTGGGATGGTGGAGTTCAGAGATTCAATTTCAGTTTCGAATGAACCTCGTAAGCGTAAGAAAGTCGGTTTTTTAGCTACGACCCTAGCAAAATAAAAATTGGGATAGGTTCCTATAGGATTTCCCCCCGTCAAAATCGGACATGAGGGTTTCCTCTCATCCGGCTCAAGTAGTTACACTAAATAAAGAAGGGTGTTCTTATTTTCAAATTTTGTTCTATAAAACCCCCAACCAAACAAAGTTCTACTCCTTACTCAAGTTCTCAGTCAGGACCAACCAACATTTCATTGATTCATTCTTCCATTTCTTTCGATCTTTGATTTCTATTTTCTGAATTCCTTATTCAATTAGGGTAGGGCCGAAATGAAATGTGAAATTTTTGAGTAGTCTACTTCCCTTCCAATGATGAATCCCTCTCCAATCAAAGAAAAAGAATTCCTTGGAACTCATAAGGGATTTACTTGTCTATGTATTGTTCGATTCGATCTTTTAGGTCCATACTTCACCTCGACGGTTATGACATGATGTCCTTAAGGACTATATGCGATGAATAGATCCTTATAACCATGTCATAGTTGCTTACTTGAACAGATTCTAACATAAATGGAATGGCGAATTCCACGAAAGAAGTCTTTTTCACGAGGTACAACCAGCAATTCTTATGTATCTATTGCTGAATCGACCATAGATCAATTCCCTTTTCTTTGGACGTATTAAATACACCCATAATAACTCTGAGCTTCATGCTACTCCTCCCCAGAGACATGTCAGAATCAGGGCATCCCAATCGGATTGAATGGGATGACAGTTTTTCATTCCAAATCTGTAAAATCAAAATTTTGATCAAATCACACATCGCAATATACTAGGCCTTCTAATTTTTTAAGAGGTTTATCTAAAAGATTCGCGATATAACTAGGAAGACGTTTCAAATACCACACATGAGTTACTGGGCATGCTAGCTTGATGTAGCCCATTTGAGATCTTCGTATCCGAGAATCAACAAATTCGACTCCGCATTGGTCACAAAATTTCGGGGCTTCTTTTTCATTGCCGATGACTCGATAATTTCCACAAGCACAAATTCCACTCTTTATAGGCCCAAAAATTCTTTCACAAAACAATCCGCCCTTTTCCGGTTTATTGGTTTTGTAATTAAAAGTATGGGGTTTTGTTACCTCTCCAACTATCTCTCCATTAGGGAGGGTTCTCTTGGCCCAAGCACTTATTTGTTCAGGAGAAACTGACCCAATACGAAGTTGCTGATGTTTATATTGGTCAATCATAGAAAAAAATTTCTGATTCATTTTCATGCCGATCAAGCTTCCTTCCTAGAAATATGGAAATTCTTCTCAGATACAAGGAAATGATTCAATTCCAGAGCCAAAGATCGTAGTTCTCGAACGAGCAATCGAAAGGATTCGGGAGCATCTTCAGGTTTTGGGAATTCTCTCACACTAAGTATAGTCCCAAAGATTTCCTGCCGAGTTTTAATATGATCCGATTTATAAGTAAGCATCTCTTGTAAAATATAAGCAACGCCAAATCCCTCTAGGGCCCAAACTTCCATTTCTCCTACCCGCTGTCCGCCTTGGTTGGCCCTTCCTTTAAGCGGTTGTTGTGTAACAAGCGCATAAGGCCCAGTGGAACGCCCATGTATTTTATCATCAACTTGATGAATTAATTTCAGTATATAGGGCTTTCCTATGATAACTGGTTGTTCAAAAGAATCTCCCGTTCTTCCATCAAATATTCTGCTTTTTCCTGGATACTCTGGTTCAAATACCCATGGATTCCCTGTCTGCTTACTGGCTTCGTATAATTCCGAAAACACTAGTTTTCTAGAAGCCCCCGGCTCATATCTCTCATCAAAGGGCGCTATTCGATAATGCCTGTCTAACAGATCTCCCGCTAACCCGAGTGAGCATTCAAATATCTGTCCTACATTCATTCGTGACGGAACTCCTAATGGGTTGAATACCATATCAACCGGGGTTCCATCTTGCAAATAAGGCATATCTTGTCTAGGCAAAATTTTGGAAATGATACCCTTATTCCCATGTCTCCCAGCAACTTTATCCCCTACTTTGATTTCACGTTTCTGTAAAATATATACCCGAATCATTTCTTCTGGATGAGAACTGGAATCCCCCGTTTTCTGGATCCATCTCACATCAATAACTCGACCTCTGCCACCTATAGGTAGTTTTAGACAAGTTTCCTTTGCAGTGGATACCGGAATGCCAAATAGGGCTCGCAATAATCTATCTTCCGGGGCACACGAGGATTCTTGCATCATCTGAGGCGTTAATTTCCCTATTAAAATATCCCCCGTTTCTACCCAAGATCCGAGCATCACAACTCCATTTCTGTCTAAATGGCGGAGTAAATAGGGTTCTAAATGTGGTATTTTATTAGTGATTATTTCCGGGCCTTCACTTGTCACATGAATTTGGATTTCATATTTCCGTATGTGAAAAGAAGTAAAAATCTCTCCATATACCAGATGTTCACTAATGAGGACCGCGTCTTCAAAATTGTAGCCTTCCCATGGCATATAAGCTACTAATATGTTTTTTCCCAAAGCGAGTTCTCCACCAACTGTAGCACCACCATCCGCTAAAATTTGCCCCCTTTTAATGCAGTTACCCCGCTGAACCTGGGATTTTTGATGCATACAAGTATTTTTATTAGAACGGTGATACATAAGCAATGGAATGTTTTGAGTGTCCCCATGACTTGAGAAAATGATCTTGTCGGTATCGGTAGAAAGGATCTTTCCCGCGTGTTCGGCTATTGCAGAAACCCCCGAATCGAGAGCCACTTGGCGTTCCAACCCAGTTCCAACAATGCACTTCTCGGCCCGATAAAGCGGAACTGCTTGACGTTGCATATTTGAACTCATTAAAGCCCGATTTGCATCATTGTGCTCGATAAAAGGAATGAGAGAAACTCCAATCGAAAAATATTGGAAGGGAAAAATGCTTCGAAGATGAATCTGTTCCCATGCGATAGTCAAGTATTCTTGACGGTATCGAGCTGGAACAACCTGCTCTTCCTGAATGCCTGAATTCAAAGCCAAAGAAGTTCCTGTGGATATCATAGAGTATTCATCTCTACTTGATGATAAATAAACCACCTGCGCCTCTTTTGATCTTTCAGAAATTTCAAAAAATGGGCTTTCTAGAGACCCCCCGTGGCCAATCCTAGCATGAATCGCGAAGGATCCAACAAGTCCAACATTGATTCCTTCAGATGTGTCAATTGGGCAAATGCGACCATAGTGACTAGGGTGGATATCTCGTATCCGAAAACTTGCCGTTCGCCCCGTCAATCCTCCAGGACCCAAATAACTCAATTTTCGCCCATGAACGGTTGGTGTCAATGGATTAGTTTGATCCAAAACATGAGATAAGGGATGGAGGCCGAAAAACGATTCATAAGTGCTTGTTAATGGAGTTGAAGTTACCAAATTTTTAGGAGTCCTTATAACTTTTCTTTTTCTACAGAAAGTGTTTCGAACCGCCTCTTCTAAACGAACCAGAGCCAATCCGAATTGCTCTTGTAAGAGATCCCCTACCGAACGAATACGCTTATTTTTCAAGTGATTCATATCGTCAAGTGTACCCATTCCAAATTTCAGTCCGATCAAATGATCCGCCGCTGCCAAGACATCTCGCGGTAACAAAAATGTATTGTTCTGAGGGATATCAAGATTCAGTCTCTGATTCATATTTCGTCGACCAATCTTTCCTAACTCACATCTTTGTTGAAAAAATTTCTTTTGTAATTCCTTACATACGGAATCGGACTCAGACAATAACGGATTACCACTTACACAAGCAAATTGTTGATAAAATTCCAAAACGGCATTTTCTTTTGACTCGATCGGGTTTTTCTCCAGGAAAGACAAGAAAATTTCAGGGTAACAAACGTTATCTAGAATTTCTCTGAGATTCGAACCCATAGCTGATGATGGAACTAGAATAGATATTTTTTGTTTCCTACTCACACGAGCCCATATCCTTGCCTTTCTATCAATCTCTAATTCTGATCTTCCTCCCCAATCCGATATTATGGTTCCAATATAGATAGAAATTCCCTTAGGGTCCAACTCTGAACGGTAATAAATACCGGGGCTTTGCAATATTTGATTGATCACAATTCTGTATATTCCATTGACTATAAAGGTGCCCAGCGAATTCATTATAGGAATGTTTCCAAGCAATATGGTTTGCTCTTGTGGATTCCTACCGTTTTTCCAAATTAATCCCGCAGGTACATATAATTCAGAGGAATATGTGCGTGATTCATACACAGCGTCTCTTTCTTTTATCAAAGGTTCTACCAATTGATATGTTTCTACAAAGAATTGAAATTCAATTTCTTGATCGGTATCTTCTATTTTTGGGAACTTAGAAAGTTCTTCCATCAAACCCTGATCAATGAACCTACAAAATCCCTCAAATTGTATCTGACTAAACCGAGGTATTGTAGACATGCCCTCATTTTCATCTTGTAGCATTTTGAGTTTCCTCTTTTTTTTTTAATCCCATTCATGGGTCATTCTTCCTCGAATCCTCTGGTTCGAGATGGCAATGATGGAATGTCTATTTTGTTTACGAAATCACATGAAATTTGATCCAACTCCATATCATAATGGGCGGTAGAAAATAGTAATGGATAAAATTCGTGTGGGGAGGGGTCAAATTCAATTTTCAACAGATACAAATTTAGAAAACATTCCTAGAAACATAATTCTGTCGATGAGACTTGTGGAGTCTTGTTATAGAATATCCAAAGTTATCCAATTTAGGACATTACGACCCGAATTATGACCCGTTTTAGTACCAGAACAAGACAGAATTCAGGATTGGATCGGTTCTCTATGAATGAGAGAAAGACAGAATAATCAGGAACAGAATGGAGTTTTTTAGCATTTCACTTTTGCTTCACTTCTTCGCCGATTCCATTGTTCAAATGTTCAAAAAAGGATTCGCAGAGAAGAACAGCATTTTGACCCATTTGTTGTTTGTTATGTTAGTAGAATTCCCAGATTCTGGTTGAAGTAGGTAAGGGGGGTTGTACCGAGGAAGCGCACGATAGCAGCTATTTCACTATCCGCGACTATCCCAGTCATACTTGAGGCAACACAAGCTAGACCCGGGCCCGTGCTATATCATAATTTCTATTATTCTATTCCATGAATAAGAAGAATGCCCCGCATTCCCTTTATATAGGCATATATAGCTACGATACTTGATTAGAAAGATCTGTGTCACAATTTCTGGTCTGGGGTTTCCATAGATACAGAATTCTTGGTATAATGGAAAGTGAATTGAAAGGGATTGATTCTTGATAAAGACTGGATACTGATTAGTTGTGTATCAACTTAATTAGATTAAACACAATTTGAGATCCAAAAACCTTTCCTGAATTCAAGTCAATAGTTAATGGTTCTAAGCTGGCCCTACCTTTTTTCTGTAATGTAAAATCCGCATTTTATCTTTCAGTATCAAAACGGGGGGGTAGTTCTTGATGTTTTGAGATTTGAGATACGCTACAATCAAGCGAAGGGACCCAACTGGATCCAAAGAAAGGAGGAAGGATTCCTTTTTTCTTTTTTAGTTTAGTAAAGGGATAAGGAAAGCAGGAGTCAAGATGCGAATCCCATAAACATAAAAAAGGGGGCTTTCAGGAATAGCCCAATAGGGGGAAATCTTCCTTCCGAGCTATTTTCTCTCATTTTGGCGACATGGCCGAGGGGTAAGGCGGGGGACTGCAAATCCTTTTTCCCCAGTTCAAATCTGGGTGTCGCCTGATTAACAACAACAACCGAAAGAAATCCATTATTTTTGTTTCTGCTGATATGATAAAACTCGACACATTTTGTCCCCAGCAGAAACCCCCATCTTGATTGTCCATGTTTCCATGGTATATAAAAGAAATAGTGGCTCTTACTATTCCTACCTATTCCGTTAATAACATTCACTTGACAATACTTGAGAATACCAAAGGGTTAACTTCCTCTCTTACTTGTGTTTAATTTAACGCTTACCGATTCCATGAGAAATCTTATAGGCGCCTCTTGTGGGTGGAGTTATTGAATTGATTTCTTAATAGCGTTTGGCGCAGAGTCAAAAATGGACTCTGCGCCATGGATTCCACTATTATTAGAATAGTGATCAATCATGGAAGAATTCCTTGATAGTCTATCGAGATGGGGGACATCATTCACATGGATATAGTAAGTCTTGCTTGGGCTGCTTTAATGGTAGTCTTTACATTTTCTCTTTCACTTGTAGTTTGGGGAAGAAGTGGACTCTAGAGGTACGACTCATTGAGTGGAGTTGAGTAATGAAACTTTCTCAATTATTTTATATATGGTTTTGCAGTTTCGAAATAAAAACACCTCCATTTCCAAATTCTACTGAAATCGAGTAATGGAATCTAAGAATAATAAAATAACCCCCCAAAAAAGGAAAATCAAAGATATTTTTCCCCGGGTTTCTAGCCCATATTATGCCATACTCCCAATGAATATTCTAGTTCTATTTGTTCAGTGAATTACGACATTCTGATTCCTAAAAAAGAAGGTTTGGGATAGGTATATTATATATATATAATATACCTTTTTTTTATGGCTAGAAGACAGCTCTTGTGTATGTTCAAAGAAGGATTCTAGAATCCGGATGAATCGAAGATGTGAATAGTTGGTTTACACTATGAAAGAAAAGAAATGTATATGGTAGATGTTGACTGATTTTCTATGAACCACCCATCCATTGTATTTCCTATACCACTGGAAAGTTCCATGCGGATTCCAATAGAAGTCCTTCCTGTTCATTTGTGACGAATGACTAATATAGATGAAATCAAGCATATAGAAGAGAAAGAAAGGGCGCAGAAGTGAAAGCATGGGGCGAAACAAAGAAATGGAAGAACGAGAGTCCTATGCAGTGATATTGATAAAGACTCCACGGATAGGAACTCAAAATGAGATCTCGAAGTCGTTCTGCTGGTTCAATCATAGCATTACTTCAATACGACGTTCTTAGTGCCTTCAATCTCTAGATCTTAGTAAGCGACCCGAAGCATAAGTCAGAATTCATTGGTGGATTGTATTATTAACCATTCTTGAGATTGGTGCGAGGCACTCATCATGAATCCATTGATTTCTGCTGCTTCCGTTATTGCTGCTGGATTAGCTGTAGGGCTTGCTTCTATTGGACCCGGAGTTGGTCAAGGTACTGCTGCGGGCCAAGCCGTAGAAGGGATCGCAAGACAGCCAGAGGCGGAGGGTAAAATACGAGGTACTTTATTGCTTAGTCTGGCTTTTATGGAAGCTTTAACAATTTATGGACTGGTCGTCGCATTAGCGCTTTTATTTGCGAATCCCTTTGTTTAATCCGATCCAAAGTTTTTACGATTTTTTTCTTGCTGTGAGTGTTTCTAATTTATCTAGGATCTTCCGGCTTTCCTCTTTCCCCCTCTTATTCCAATTGAACCCTTTTTGATTGGTTTGTAGAAAGCGTTGCAGCAGGAGGGATGACACGAAAGCTGGGCCAAATTCAAAGAATAATATTGAAATAATAATCCAAAATTTCCCAATTCTAGATTCAATAATGCAATCGAGATCGAGTTCGAAATAGAGACTTCAATTCCTAAAATCCTAAAAAATCAATCAAAAAGGGACGAAGTGATACAAAAGGAATTCGGTTTGATTTTGTTATATCTAGTCCTATCTACCATACCAGGGGGGATCCTATGAAAAATGTAACCGATTCTTTCGTTTTATTGGGTTACTGGCCAGCTGCCAGGAGTTTCGGTTTTAATACCGATATTTTTGCAACAAATCCAATAAATCTAAGTGCAGTACTTGCTGTATTGATCTTTTTTGGAAAGGGAGTGTGTGCGAGTTCTTTATTTCAAAAATAGGTTGGATCCAACCAACTGCACTTTCTTTTGTTTTTCTTTCTACCCAGGAAAAAGCGAAAGTCGCACGATCTCGCGAATTACTTCTGAATAAATGAAAAATCATAGGGACGAACTATAGCATTTCGTGACTTATTGGGAAATCAACTTTGCGTTTCTAGCAACCAAGAATGCGGAACTATTAACATGGTTAAGGCTAAAACGTTTGAAGTCGAGGCGCGACACGGTACTCTTTCTACCACTAAGTATGAAGATAGTGTCAAAAAAATAGTTGGCAATTTATCCGATAT